ATAATATAATTATTGGTGCCAGGCCTATAGATGTAACACTTGATAGTAGTATAAGGGAAGGTGTGGCATGGACATATTTGGTTAGGTTTGTGTTTATATTTTGTGATGGTATTATTATGTTGATAATAATATTTAAATAGAAGAATAAATTTATTAATGATCCTAAGATTAGGATAATAATTAGTGGTGTATTATAATTAGCAAGTATTATGATGGCTAGTATTTTTGGTATAAATCCAGTTAGTGGGGGCAAGCCTGCTAATGAGATTAATAATGTGGAAATAAATATTTGGGAAGATGGTGAAATTATTGTAATTTTTCTTAGTTGTTTTGAAGTTGTGAAGTTTATAATATTAAAAAATATAAATAATGGAATAATTAGTGAGCAGTAAATTGTAAAATATAGTATTGATATTATTGGTTTATCTAGTAGTATAAATCTTAGCATTCATCCTAGGTGCCCAATAGATGAGTAGGCTATAATGGTTCGTAGTTGGCTTTGGTTTATTCCTATAATTCCACCTAGTATAGCATTTAGCCCAGCTATTAACATAATTAAAGATTTTGATATTTGTCTAGTAAAGAAAACTAAGATTGCTAGTGGCGCTAATTTTTGTCATGATGATAAAATGGTACATGAGATTCATGAGATAGAGGATATTACGGATGGATATCAAAAGTGGCAAGGCGCTCTTCCAAGTTTCAATAGTACTGAGATCATTAGAATTATAGGTATTAGTGATGGTAAGATAGAGTAAGGTGACCATATTATAATAGAGGAGGTTAGTAATAGTGCGGAACCAAGAGCTTGTGCTAAGAAGTATTTAATGGATGCTTCAACCTCTTGGTTTAGTTTAGATATTATTAAGATTGGAATAAATCTTAGGAGATTTAGTTCTATTGAGGCTCATAAGAATACTCAGTTGGTTCTGGACAGGGCTATTAGAGTGCTAGTAATTATGGTGGATAGGGTTAGTGTTGTTGCTGGTGACCATATAAATCTCATAAAGATTATGGAGGAGTTGAACCCCCTTATAAAGGTTAGAAGCCCATATATAGCCCAGCTAATCTGTTATTAGGATCAGTCAAGAGAGCCTTCATTTCATTCATGAACTAGCCCCACTATTAATACAATAACGAATAATATGTAGGTGATTAAAGTATGTGGGGCATATGAAGTTATTAGTATTGTTGGAACAGGCATAAGTAAAACAATTTCGATATCAAATACGATGAAGATGATAGCTAGTAAGAAAAATCGTATAGAGAATGGAATTCGTGCTGTTGTTTTTGGGTCAAACCCACATTCAAACGGGGTAGATTTTTCTCGATCTTCTGTAGATCGGCCCGATAGTACTCATGCTGCCAATAGTACAGCCATAGGGATTAATATACAGATAATAAATATTGTGGTGGCTTGATTCATTAGCTAGAAATATTAGTATATTATCTCTTGATTAAAAGTCAAGTGCTGTTACAAGCTCTCTAGCCATACATTTAATTATTATTAAGGTATAGGGAGGCATCTCCTTAATTAACGTCATCAGAGTTATCCGTTCATCCGGCGCTATACCTATATTAGTATTGTTGCTGGGAATACTAATATTAATGAGGTTAGAGATAGTGGTAAAAATCTTTTTCAGGTTAGGTTTATTAGGTGGTCATATCGTATTCGTGGAAAGGTTGCTCGTACTCAAACAAATAGTGTTGCTAATAATAAGGTTTTTAGTAGTAGGACCATATCCGATATAAATATGTTTGGTATTCTTATAAAGATAATTCTGGTGAATAGTCTTATTACTAAGATATTTATGTATTCAGCTATGAAAATTATGGCGAATAGACCACTTCTGTACTCAATGTTGAACCCTGATACTAGTTCTGACTCTCCTTCTGCAAAGTCGAACGGGGTGCGGTTTGTTTCTGCCAGATTGGTAATAAATCAGATAATTGTTAATGGTATTAATATTATTAGGATTCAGGAGTATCTAACTATTTTTGTAAAGTCTATTGCTATTGTTAATACAAGGGCTCTTAGTAGGATTAGTGATATTCTCACCTCATATGAAATTGTTTGTGCTACTCCACGCAAAGCCCCAAGTAGGGCATATTTTGAGTTTGACCTCCATCCTGCCATAAATGTAGAATATACATTTATACTTGAGACACATAGGAAATATAGTACTCTGAATTGTATGAAATATGATTGGTGAGAGTGTGGGTAGATGGCTCACATTATTAATGCTAAGATTAGACCTATAGTTGGAGCTACTATAAATGGGGTCTTATTTGCAGGTCTTGGTTTAGCTTGTTCTTTTACAAACAATTTAATGGCATCAGAGAATGGTTGTGGAATTCCTATTAACCCTACTTTATTTGGCCCTTTACGTAGGTGGAAATATCCTAGGAATTTTCGCTCTATTAGTGTATAAAATGCTATGGCTACTAGAGCTATAACCAGTCTTAATATAATAGATGTAAAGAATGTTATACTCATATAACAAGAGATATTTATTCATAAACAGGGTTTAAACCTGTGGCACTATTCTGCCATCTTGTTTGGAGTTTGATAACGAGTTGAACGTTTTTATAGATGTTCAAAATCTATTGTTTCCAAAACTTCAAACCGTCACTGAGTTTTCTCTCTTATCAAGTGCAAGTTGATTGTTCTAAATAAACTAAGTCACAAGTTAGTGTGTGGATTATTCCATAAATCGATCCTAAGTCGATTGCACTATTCTGCCAACACACCAACATAGTTTATATTTTTGTATTTTTATATTTAGTTATATGAATTCTTTTATGTAAGTTATTATTCTACTCAGGTCCTTTCGTACTAGGAGTAGATTATTTTAGTCGAGGATAGAAGCTAACCTGGCTTACGCCGGTCTGAACTCAGCTCATGTAGGGTATTGTTGGTTGAACAAACCATCTTTATATAACTTTTGCTTTATATAGATTCCCTAAGCCAACATCGAGGTGCCAAACCCCACTGTTGATAAGGACTCTTAAGTGGGATTAGCCTGTTATCCCTAAGGTAACTTGGTCTTGTGGTCCATAGAAGGATCAATTGTATGATTAATATATCTTTTATTTAATGGATGATTTATTAGTCCATGGTCGCCCCAACCGAATATCATTATAGTAGTAATTCTATAAGTAAGATTAAGCTCTATAGGGTCTTCTTGTCCTTCGAGATTATCTATTTTTCTTCAAATAGAGAATAATTTTTAGATAATTAATTGAGACAGTTTTTATTTCGTTAACCCATTCATTCTAGCCTACAATTAATAGGCAAGTGATTATGCTACCTTTGCACGGTTAGGATACCGCGGCCGTTAAACTAATTGTCACTGGGCAGGTTTTATCTTATATTTTATACATAAGACAATGTTTTTGTTAAACAGTCGAAATAATGGTTTGCCGAGTTCCTTAATTAATTATGGTTGTTTTTGTATTTGGTGTTACTAGTTAGGTTGTGATATATTTTTTAATACTTATTTTTACATAGTATAGGTGGATGTAGTGGTTTATCCAGTGTTTTAACTTATTTTAGCATGTATTCGGTACTTATTTTTTCTTTTCTTATTACTATAAAGTATTTTAATTGGCTGTTTTTAGGCCTATTAAATTTAATAGAATCATTACTTAGTATTGCTTAGGTTATTGGGCTTATCCTCAATAATATTACACTATAACAACGTTATATGTTTTAATAAATAATGTTTGTTAAAAACCAGCTATATTCTTGTGCGGATGGTATGTAGCCTCTGTTAAACTGTCTTTTAAAGCTTTTTATACAGCTATTAATGGGTTCATAACAGCAGTTTAACATCTCACTTAGAATTCGGGATTACTATTTTGATTGTTTTCTTGTAAAACCATAATGCACAAGGTACATTTATTAAGATTTACTTTTATTTATTATTTTTTCCATTTCTGTACTTTGTGTTGTTAACTATTTAACTGTTTTTATTGTTTTTTATTTATAGGGCTTATTTATATGTGCGAAGCAAGTTATTTAACTTTATTTTTAGTGTAAGTAAAAAGCATTATATATGCTATACTTCGACAGGTGCAATTTCCATTACACCTACTTTGTTACGACTTATCTATCCTTTAGGATAGAGTGACGGGCGATGTGTGCATGTCTTAGATTTTTGTTCATTTCTTTAACTTATAAATTAATTACAGCCAAGTCCACTTTCGTAAGATTTTTAATTTCTTAGTTGATATTCTGTTTTTGGGTTGTAACCCATCATCACCTTCTTATTGGCTGCACTTTGACCTGATGTGTGTGGGCTATTACTAGCCATAGTGGCATACTTGTTCTTTTAAAGGTATGCTTGCAACGGCAGTACACATGCTGTATATCTAGAGAAGGTTGGGTATGCGTGGATTATCGAGTTATGAGACAGGTTCCCCTGGTTTTATAAGACACCGCCAAAATCTTTGAATTTTAAACTGTTGTTCGTAATATTCAACTGTTATTTATGTCATGAATAGATGGGTATCTAATCCATGTTTTAGTTCATGATTTCATTTTTATTAGATAAATATGAGTCGTGGATCTTAGAAATTAGACTTTTTATATTATTTAATTTATCATTAATTTAGTTTATATTTTATTAACTTGGGCTTATCGTCTAACCGCGGCAGCTGGCACGAATTTTGCCAGACCTTATACCATACTCTTTTCTTGATTTCTCAAATTTAAAAGTGTTACTTACTGTGGCGCCCTGTTGTATTGAGTTTATTCTTAATACAGTTATTTATCTATTTATGTGTATAGTGGTGCGGGCATATAGTTGTTTACATGTATTTTGGTTGGTATAAGTTAATTTTTCAGTCAGAATCAAACTGGTAGTAGGAGAGAGATCTCTTTTTCGGGGTATGAACCCGCTAGCTTGAATAGCTTATCCGACTAGGCATCAGTATCAAGGTACTCCTTTAAATTTGCAATTTAATGTTGTTATTCAACTATGGTGCCAGCATCAGTTGGTAATTATTTCTGATTTGGTAATTAATATAACTACCGGAGTTAAGTGTATTAATATTAGTGAAAAGTCTTTAGACTTAATACTTATTAAGGAGTTTGTTGTAATTGTAGTAGTTCCGTGGTTTATAGATGTATATATGTATAGTGAGTAGGCTGCAGTGAAGAATCTTACTATTGATAGTGTAATGATTCTTCAGATAGAATAAGACATAATTGAGGTAATTAATATGGTTTCTCTTAATAGGTTGATTGATGGTGGAGCAGCTATGTTTCTGGCTGTAAATATAAATCATCATATAGTTAATACGGGTATTAATACTATAATTCCTTTTGTTATGTATAGGCTTCGTGTTGATGTAATTTCATAATTTATGTTTGCTATCACAAATAGTGCTGATGACCTTAGTCCATGGGCAATCATTATGGCTAGAGAGGCTTGTATTCCTCAGTTTGAGTTTGAGTTTATTCCTGCCACTATTAACCCCATATGTCCAACAGAAGAGTAGGCGATTAGTGATTTTAGGTCGGTTTGTCGTATGCAGATTAATCTGGTAACAACTGCCCCCGTTAGTGCCACACTTATTAGAATAGATGATATATGTTTTAATATATGTCTAAATAGATAGGACATTCGTAGTAGTCCGTAACCCCCAAGTTTTAGTAGAATTGCAGCTAGAACTATGGAGCCTGCAATGGGGGCTTCTACGTGTGCCTTTGGTAGTCATAGGTGTGTTGTAAATATTGGTAATTTAACTAAAAATCCGGAAAGTGTTATTAGTCATGCAATTGTAATTGCTGGGTAATCTGTTGGAAAGGTTATTGATATGAATATTGGCATGTGGGGCGTTTTGGAACATACATAGATTTTACACAAGGCTACTAATATTGGTAAGGAGGCAGTTACTGTGTAGATTATTAAATATATTCTGGCTTGTAGGCGTTCTGGTTGATACCCCCATATTATGATAAGGGCCATGGTAGGCACTAATGATGCTTCAAATCAGATATAAAATATAAATATGTTGGAGGCATTAAAACATAATAATAAAATGAGTGTTAGTAGTAATACATTTATTGCAAAGAGTTTTGGGTATGTATTGGACATGTAAATTTTAGTTCTGGCTAGAACTATTATGGCTGCTACTCAGATAGTTAGTACTGATAATGATGTTGCTAATATATCTGTAGCTGATATAGAAGTAATTATAGTGTATGGTGTTGAGTTTAATATTAGTGTTGAGTATATACCTGTTAATAGGATTAGTGTTATTAGTATAGATCATATGTAATTTGTTGTAACTACTGGTAGTAAGAGCAATGATATAATGATTAATAAAATTTTTAACATTTAGCTGAGGTTAGTGACTTTAGTATGTCATTTCCACATGATCGTGATATTGATACTATTAATCTTAGTCCAAGTCTTGCTTCACATGCGCCAAATGTTAGTAAGATTACTGTTATGGCGGTGTTTGATGCTATGCAATTTATTAGTATCATGGGTACGAATAGTACTAGTCTTAGGGTAATTCCCTCTAGTGATAATAGCGTTATTAAGAAGTGTTTTTGGTTGAACAGCATATTTATAATAGATAATACTGGTAGTGCACACATGATTATTAGTGGGGTATTATTCATAGAATTGAGAGGTGTCTCTATCTTCGACTTACAAGGTCGTTGCTTAAAATGTTAGCTTTCAATTCTCAGGTAGCGCATTTAGCGATCATTGACACCCAAGGTCAGTATTTTTAATAAACTACTACCTGGTATGTAATATATTTATATATTTATAGCATGAAAAGCTAGTGTGTTAATTACACCATACATACTATTTAGGGATATTCTCATCTTATCTTCTTCAGAGATGTGCTTTAATTTAAGCTACCTAAATATATAGTTGCTAGAACTAGTAATATGAGGATTGATGATATTATAAGGTAGTTTACTGGCTTAGTATTAAATGTTTTTATTATTGAATTAGATGCTATAAATCTGGATCTTATTACTCCTTGACCCCCTAAAATTTCTAGTCATGATTGATCTAGTGATTTTAAATAGTTGTGTGAAATATATATTGGTACCTTTATAGTAAATTGTGATGACAGAGGAACTAGGAATCATATAAGACATGAGGCATAGTGTATTATTGGGGTAAGCATTAATAGTGGGACATGTTTGATTTGTCGGGTGTTCATATATCATGCTGCAATGAGTCCAGATATTACCATAATTATTGGTATGATTTTTATTGTTGTTGATATGGTCATGGGCTCCTGGTTTATTGGTATTATTCAGATTAATGTAGATCCAGAGATTACTGATATAAGTGATAAAGCTAATATTGGTGTAGTTAGTGATGTCTCTTCTTGTAATTTAATAAATGGTCTACAGTTAGATGGGCCTCAGATAGTAGCTAGTCTAAATCGAATAGTGTAGAATGATGTTAATCTAACTGTAAATAGAATAATAGTGAGTATAATTAGGTTGTTTGAGTAGAACACTGAAGACTCTACAATTATGTCTTTTGAATAAAATCCTGATATGAAAGGTGCTCCACAGAGGGCCATGTTTGCCAATATAAAGCATGATGTGGTTGTTGGCATTTGAGTAGTAATATTTCCTATTCATCGTAGATCTTGGCTGTGTATGTGATTATGAATTAGAGTGCCAGCACAGATGAATAGTAGGGCTTTAAATAGAGCGTGGGTAACTATGTGGAAGTATGCTAGGTTAACTATTCCCAACCCTATGGAAGCCATTATTATTCCTAGTTGTCTTAGGGTAGATAGGGCAATAATTTTCTTTATGTCACATTCGGTTATGGCTCTTAATCCTGCTATAGTCGTTGTAGATACTGCAATTAGTAGTAGGGTTTGGTTAAATCAGGTGGTTGATCTTAGAAATGGATAAAATCGAATTAATAAGAATACCCCAGCAGTTACTAGAGTGGAGGAGTACACTAGTGCTGATACTGGTGTAGGTGCTGCCATTGCGGCTGGTAATCAGCTAGAGAATGGTATTTGGGCTCTTTTTGTAAGTGCAGCCAATAAAATTGCAACGGATTGCCAAGTGAATGCCCTGGTCTCTCACATGTAAAGGATGTTTCATTGGCCCTGATTCAGAGTTCAGGCAATTGATAATATAAGTATCACATCTCCAATACGGTTTGTCAGGGCGGTAATTATCCCAGCAGCAAGGGATTTTGGGTTTTGATAATAAATTACTAAAATAAATGACACTAACCCCAGACCATCTCAACCAAGTAATAGAATTATTAGATGTGGGAAGAAAATTAGCATATTTATAGATAGTACAAATATGAGTACTAGAACTGTAAATCGATCAATAAATTTATCGTCTTTTATATAGATAGTAGAAAATTGTAATACATTGGCTGAGATTATTAATACTGTTGATGAAAATAGTGTTCCTGCTGGGTCTAGGATAATTGTTATTATAATTGGTGAGGAGGACACATTAAACAGCACCCATTCAATTAATGTGGTTTTGTTTTTTAGTATTAAGTATACTGATAGGGGAGCTATTAGTATAAATAATGTTCATATGAGCATGCTAGCCTGTTTATTAATTTTAAAGTGTGCTGACATGAAAAAGAGTAATTAAATACATTTCTGAATCCACAGCTCAGCGGTTTATATAACCTATCTTTAACACGTCTGATTTTGAGGTAAATTAATGTTGTTATTAATCCCGACGGCACTGCGTGTTGAGAAATTGTTAAAATTATATATTAATAATTACTATGAAATTTTTGACGTTTGAAAGTTTTCCCTACAGAGACTGCAATTAGTCGATTTTTGTGTGTAAAGTGCTATGTATTAGGTGAAATCTTAGTTGTACTTAAACCGGCTAGATTTTTTTTTTACAAAAATTTTGTCTAGTATTTCTAAAAATATCCATACTTCATAACAATTTAGGCTTAAATTAGCGTAATTTTTACATATTTATGTTTTCCAATTCATTTGGGTTTGGACTATATCCAGTATTTTACTATTTGTCATTTAGACCCCCCGCATCATTCCTGGCATGGTATATATATATATATATATTTATTTATGTATGTATAATAATATAGTTATATGTTATTATTATTAGTATTAAGAAAAACTTACAATAAATATTAAAAAAAAAACAATGCGTACTATCGCTCTTATCGGGTCGAAACCGATACGCATTTTAAATGCTATTGTTTAGTGCGCGTGGTCATCTGAATATAGTGATAGTAGAAGGCAGAAGATGTAGGCTTGGATTAAGCAAATTGCAAATTCAAATAGAACGTATCCTAGGGTGGTAAGGATTAACATGGTTGTTCCAAATATTCTTGTAAATCAAGCCGAGGCACAATAAATTCCTACTAATCTTAAGACGATATGGCCGGCCCTTATGTTAGCAGCTAATCGAAACGATAGGGTTAATGGGCGGACAATAATTCTAGTTGTTTCAATAATTACTAGAAATGGGTTTAATCAATCTGGTGCTCCGTCAGGTAGTAGGTGGGCCACAGTTTTTTTAGTATTGAAAAATGTTCTTGAAATAATAAACCTTAGCCATATTGGAAACCCTAGTGCAAGTGTAAAGATTAGATGTCTTGATGTCCTGAAGGTGTAAGGAATTATTCCTATTAAGTTAATTATAATTAGGATAATAAATGTTGATGAAATAATGGATGGTGTTCCTTTTAATTGATATCTAAATGTTCGTCTTAATTGAGTGAAAATAGTAGATTTGATTGGAACCAGGAATGTTGATTGTCGGGTGTTAATTATCCAATATCCAGCTTGAATTAACAACACTATAGATATATTTATAATAATAAATAGGGAATTTGTTGGGAATAGTGTGTTGTATATGTAAGGGTCAAAAGATGAGAAAATGTCGGGTATCATATCAAGACTTAGATTACGTCTATTGGAAACTTTGAAGGTTTCTAGTTTTATTAACTTAAAGTCTTAGTTTTTATATATGTTATCTCACATGTTTATAAATATGGGGTTTAAAATGAAATATATAAAATATAAAGATGTGAATGTTTGTCCAATGGTGATGTATGGGTCTTCTACTGGACGTCCCCCAATTCATGTTAATACTATTCAAGAGGAAGTTAGAATTCAGAATAGTAGTTGGTTAATTGGGTAAAATCTTAGTCTTCGTTTATTTCTTATTGTTGTTAGGGGCATAATAAATATTACTAGAATTGCTGTAAATAGGGCTAAAACCCCACCCAATTTGTTTGGAATAGATCGTAAAATTGCATATATTCATAGAAAATATCATTCTGGTTTGATGTGAATTGGGGCGACCAGCGGATTAGATATTAGAAAGTTTTCAGGGTCTGTAAATATATTGGGTTCAAACAGTACTATACAAGATAGTCCAGTAATTGCTATTAAATACCCTAACATGTCTTTGATGGAATAATATGTATGAAATGGGACACGGTCTGAGTCAGCATTGATGCCAATAGGGTTGTTGGACCCCGTTTGATGAAGAAATATGATATGAAGGACCGTAGCCCCGATAATAATAAATGGAAGGATGAAGTGGAATGAGAAGAATCGATTTAGGGTTGCGTTATCTACCGCGAACCCACCTCAAATTCACTCTACTAGGGACTTTCCAATATATGGGATGGCTGAAAATAAATTGGTGATTACTGTGGCTCCTCAAAACCTTATTTGGCCCCACGGTAATACATATCCTGTAAATGCCGTTGCTATTGTTAGAATAAATAGTAGTACTCCTAAATTTCATGTTTCATGTAGATTAAAGGACCCGTAGTAAAGTCCACGCCCCGCGTGTAGGTAAATAAACAGGAAAAATATAGAGGCTCCATTTGCGTGTATTGATCGAAGCAGTCATCCATAGTTAACGTCTCGTGAAATGTGGGCTACTGATGAGAAGGCTATTTCAATATTTGGTGAGTAGTGTATTCTTAAAAACAGTCCTGTTGCAATTTGGATTACTAAACATAGTCCTAACAGTGACCCATAGTTCCATCAAATAGAGATATTGTTTGGTGCAGGCAGGTCAATTAAAGATCCATTAATAATTTTAATTGCTGGATGAGTGGTACGTAGTGGCTTAAACATAGTTAAATGGTCGTAGAGGACCACTAGATCGATTTGTTAATTTAACTACAATTACTATTGTTAAAAGAAGAATTATAGCTAAAATGATGAGAATTGGGGCAGTGTTTGTGCAGTATAGGTATGCTCTATCTTGGTGTATCTCTTGAGGAATAAAGATATTTGTATCTGTGATAAGTATAACAATTACTAGGGTTGTTAGTGTTGCTAATAAATAAATTAAATTACTTGAGGTTGGTATTTGCTGGTTTGGTGTTAATGCTAAAAAATATGCAAATATTACTAATATTCCACCAATATAGATTAGGAACACTAGAAAGGCATATCAGGATCTTATAGATGAGGATAGTGAAGTGGCTAGTAGTAAGGCTATAGCTAGAATATTAATACCTAATATAATAGGTGTTGTAGATAAATATAATATTATGGTTGAGGTGGTTATTAGGATTATATATATTATTAAAATCATTTATAATTAAAAGAATTGAACTTAATCTTCAGGATTCAAAGACCTGTGTGCACCATACACCATATTATAAAGACCCCCATCAATAAATGCATAAGTATAAGCAGACTCATACTACATCTACAAAGTGTCAATATCAAGCTGCTGCTTCGAACCCGAAATGATGCCCGCTAGAAAAGTGATGAAGAGATGTTCGTAATAAACAGATAAGTAGGAACGTTGACCCAATTAATACATGTATGCCATGAAATCCAGTAGCTACAAAAAAGGTAGTTCCGTATACCCTGTCTGCAATTGTAAATGGTGCTGCTAGGTATTCTCCTGCTTGAAGGATGGTGAAGTAGGCCCCCAATATAACTGTCACTGCTAAAGCCTGAATTGAATTTGTGTGTTTGCCCTCTATTAGTCTATGATGGGCTCATGTTACTGTTACTCCAGATGCTAAAAGTACAGCTGTGTTTAGTAGTGGGACACTAAATGGATTAAGAGGTCTAATTCCTGTTGGTGGTCAGGAGCATCCGATTTCTGGTGTAGGTGCTAAAGATCTATGGAAAAATGCTCAAAAAAAGGCAAAAAAAAATATTACCTCTGAGGTAATAAATAGGATTATCCCCCATCGTAATCCAAAGGCTACGGGTATAGTGTGGTGTCCTATGTAGGTTCCTTCACGTACTACGTCTCGTCATCATTGGTATATAGATATAATAATTAATGAGATTGCAAGGATAAAGCAGGTTATACCGTATCCATGAAATCATCTTGCAAGTCCGATTGCTAGTGTAAAGGCTCCTAGGGATGAGGTTAGTGGTCATGGTCTGTATTCTACTAGATGAAATGGTTGTCGAATCATTTATGTTTTTTAATTAATTAATCTTTTTACTTGGAAGGTAAATGTACTACATATACTAAAAACATACAAGAGGGTTTAATCCCGTATATAAATTTACAGTTTATTGTTTAATCTCAACCATCTTGCAAAGTTCAACATCATGGGAGTTGGTCTCCTTTTTTTACTGAGGCTAGATCGGCTTCAAATGTGTGTAGGTTAGTTCATCAGATATTTGAGGTGAATATTAATATGATAAATCAAAAAGTAATAATTGCTAATACTCAGCTTATGGGGGATAGGTGTGGCATGGAAATACACCAGTTGGCAACTAAGCCTCGACAAGGCATTATTATTATTTAACTAGCATTTCTATGAATTAAAGCTTGAAATTCATTTTATGAATGATTTTCTATCTACAACTTCTATTGCAATAGGTATAAATGAGTGGTTTGCTCCGCAGATTTCTGAGCATTGTCCGTAGAATACTCCTGGGTGTCTGGTTGTGAATCCAATTTGGTTTAATCGTCCTGGTACGGCATCTACTTTAACCCCTAGAGATGGAATTGTTCAGGAGTGTAGCACATCTGCTGCAGTGATCAATATTCGGACTTCTAGTTTTATTGGTACAACAATTCGGTTGTCTACTTCTAGCAGGCGAAAGTCTCCTGGTATGAGATCGGCTGGTTGTACTATATATGAGTCTATTTCTACACTTATGAAGTCTGTATATTCGTATCTTCAGTATCACTGGTGCCCAATTGTTTTTACTGTAAGTGCTGGGTTTCTTACTTCATCTGTAATATAAAGGATTCGTAGGGATGGTAGGGCTAACACCAATAAGATAAGTGCTGGCAAGACCGTTCATACGGTTTCAATTGTTTGGGCTTCTAGAATATATCGGTTTACGTATTTGTTGAGTATTAAAATAGTTAGTGCGTATCCAACTACTGTTAATACTAGTGTTAGAATGATTAGTGTGTGGTCGTGGAAGGAAATTAATTGTATTATTACTGAAGATGCAGCGTCTTGAAATAAAATTTGTCCTCAATGTGGCATGCTAAGTGAGCTATTTCATAGCACGGGCCTAGTTAACAGATAGGTGCCTTTGGCTTTCACTTAAAGTTTATTAATTTGGGTAAGTGATAATTCCTGTTTCTCTTAGGTTATGAAAATCTAGTGGTAGTGTAGTATCTACTCATTCTATGGATGTAGCTAGGTGTGGTCTAGATACGACTCTTCGTTGTGAAGCGAATGCTTCTCATAAAATAAATACAAATAGTATTAGTGCTACGAATGATAGAAGGGACCCGATAGATGAGACTACATTTCATTTTGTGAAGACATCTGGGTAGTCTGAGTATCGCCGCGGCATACCACTTAGTCCTAGAAAGTGTTGTGGGAAGAATGTTAGGTTTACCCCTAGGAATATTAGAAAGAATTGAGCGTTAGCTCAGCGTGTGTGTAGGGTTAGTCCTGATAGAAGTGGAAATCAGTGTGTAAATGCTGCAAAGATAGCAAATACTGCACCCATTCTTAATACATAGTGGAAGTGTGCTACTACATAGTAGGTGTCATGTAATATAATGTCTAGTGATGAGTTAGATAGAATAATACCTGTTAGCCCCCCAGTAGTAAACAGGAAGATAAATCCTAGTGCTCATAGTATTGGGGTTTCATATTTGAACTTAGATCCGTGAAGTGTTGCTAGTCATCTAAATACTTTGATTCCAGTAGGTACAGCAATAATTATTGTTGCTGCTGTGAAATATGCTCGTGTGTCTACATCTAAACCGACTGTAAATATGTGGTGTGCTCAGACAATAAATCCTAGGATTGCAATTCCTAGTATAGCATAGATTATACCGAGTGCACCAAATGGTTCAAGCTTGGCTGTGTAGTGGGTAACAATGTGTGAAATTGCACCAAATCCAGGTAGGATTAAAATATATACTTCTGGGTGCCCAAAGAATCAAAATAGGTGCTGGTAGAGAATAGGGTCTCCTCCTCCAGCAGGATCAAAGAATGAGGTATTTAGGTTTCGGTCTGTTAGTAGTATTGTGATAGCACCAGCAAGGACTGGTAGAGATAGTAGTAGTAGTACAACAGTGATTACTACTGCTCATACAAATAGTGGAATTCGTTCCAGGCGTAGCCCAGATCATCGCATATTGATAACTGTTGTAATAAAGTTAATGGCCCCTAGAATTGATGATGCTCCTGCTAAGTGTAGAGAAAAGATTGCAAGATCTACTGATGGTCCAGCGTGTGCAATGTTTCTTGCTAGTGGTGGATAAACTGTTCATCCTGTTCCTGCACCTTTTTCTACGGCAGCCGAGGATACTAGTAGAATAAGTGATGGTGGTAGTAGTCAGAATCTTATGTTGTTTAGTCGTGGAAAGGCTATATCTGGAGTTCCAAGTATTAGAGGTAACAGTCAGTTTCCAAATCCACCAATAAATACTGGTATTACTAGAAAAAAGATTATTACAAATGCATGTGCTGTTACAATTGTATTATATAGTTGATCCCTTCCAAGAAATGATCCTGGCTGACTTAATTCAATTCGAATAAGAAGTCTTATCCCTGCTCCGATTATTCCTGCTCAAATTCCTAAAATGAAGTACAGGGTTCCAATGTCTTTGTGGTTTGTAGAATATAGTCATCGCAT